ACTCTATGACTTTGAGAAAAAAAACAAGAGAATAATAGCCTGACAATTAGTTCTAGTTCGGTTCGATTCAGGTGCTCGTTTAGTCGCTAAATAGACCCCATTATTGTATTGTATTAATTTCATATCTTGATTTGATATGGTGGATTCCGAGGGTATTCAATGCTAGGCATAATGAGCATAAGGGCCTCAAAAAATCTCTTTTCGTCCTATGAACTTTAAGGCGTACAAATTTTCATATTGGATTTTTTAAGCCGAACGACGGAGGCTCTATTTAAGATTTTAAATAATCGATGCCAAAGGCGCACCTACGCCAAGATAAAACTCTTCTTTGAAACACTTTGGTAGTGCTTATGAACCAAAGGTCAAGTAAATAATGAAGTAGAGTACATGGAACCATATTTTTTCTTGATAGAAAAAAGATGGCGGACTGGCTGATATTTACATTAGTTAATGAAAGAGCCCAATGCAAAAAAAAAATGCATGTTGGGTCCTTGAAACTAAATCATTTTTATAATAATCCGTTTGATTGATCCGTTTTACCGAAAAGGTCATCGGTTCGAGTCCGTATAGCCCTAAGGGTAAAATTAACCATGGAAAAAATTACCGACTACTTGACAAAGGTAATTTTTTTTTATATAAATATACAAACAAATAGATGGAAAAAATTACCGACTACTTGACAAAGGTAATTTTTTTTTATATAAATATACAAACAAATAGATGGAAAAAATTACCGACTACTTGACAAAGGTAATTTTTTTTTATATAAATATACAAACAAATAGATGGAAAAAATTACCGACTAAGAGTAGGATTTTTAGTAAAATAATTTTATAAAAGTTTTATTTATCTTTACATTGATTGATTACTACGAATTATAATGTCATAAAATGGGATGCGTGATAATAAATACAACAACGGTTCGTGTGGGTCTCATCTCATATGATCTGATCGGAAATTTTTAAATTATGCATTCAACTCTTACAAATATCATAGATAACACGGATATCCCGCAATTTACTTTTCAATAAATTGCTTTAATATTTCATTTTCGAATCTTTAGAAATATAAACAATATCTCTTATCTTCTTTCTATTTTTTATAAAAGTACAGATATTAGGGGGTTCTAATAACTATGACTTTTATTTTCAATTTGATAAACCAACCTTTTGTAAAAAAAGGGCGGTTACCCTTCTTGGAATTAAAAAGGAACTTAGGACACAAGTATAAATTGCTTACTGAAGCAACAGAAAATTCGGGTTCTCTTGATGAAAAGAATTTTAGCGCGGAGGATACCAGGATAAGTGATACAGAAAGTCTTGGATGGATCCCCGAAAATAGGGGAATTGATAATATTATATTAACTAAAAACCCGGGAGAGGAGGTAAATAATATGGAGAAGCGGGATCTGGAACGGGACGTAAATCAGAAAACTGATGGAACAGAGAATATAACGGAAACGGACGGCATGCGAAAATTTGCGCATTTGTGGGTTCCCTGCGAAAATTGTTATAATTTGCACTACAAAAAATGCTTTAATGCAGCGAGAATCTGCGAGAAATGTGGAATTCATTTAAGAATGAATAGTTGGGATAGGCTAGAGCTTCTGATTGATGAAGGCACTTGGATTCCCATGGATGAAGACATGGTTTCGAGGGATCCAATTGAATTTGATAAAGAAGTTTTTTATGAAAAAATTAACTACAAAGAATTCTTAAAAGAATTTATGGGTTATTATAGTAAGAATTGTGTATTCATTGAAATACTAAATAATACCGATAAGGAGGAGGATCGCGAAAATGATAAGTATTGTTTCAAATGCGGGATTGATAGACCTGATTGTTTCGAGGAACTCCACGAAGGGGAGATTAGCCCTTTCCAAATTTTTTTCGGGTGTGCGAAATATGATACAAGGGATTCTGGTTTTTTCGAGGAATGCGCCAAAAAAGGTGGGCTTTTCCATTTCGAAATTTGTTGGATACTCTCTAAATATTATAAATCAGATGAAGATGCTTTTCGGAAATTTTTTTCCAAAGATTATGAACCATATTTCAAAGACGATGAATTGTGTTCCGAAGCTTTTGAGACAGAATTTAATGAGAAACTTTTGGGCAATAATGCGATTGAGATTTACTATTTTACTAAGTCCTGCGAAAATTTTTGTAGTATTTCTCCCTTATTTTATAAGCTTTTTTTCGAAAATCGGGTGGATCTTCCCAGATTGGAACAATTTTGTTCCAAATTTGGGATTGATCTGTCCGAATTTTTTGAATCTTTTCCCAAACACGAGATGGATTGCCTCAAATTTTGTCAAGAAGCTGGCAGCCTGGGGATTGGATTTTCGCTTTTATCTGATTCTTGTGAAAAACAAATTAGTTATGATTATCTTGACCTTGCTTTTTTTAGGAAAATTCCAAAAAGTGTTTCTGGGATTTACAAATTTTGGGAGGAATCTTACAAAAATGAGCTTGATCTTTTCTTTATTCTTGACGAAATTGGCGAAAGGGAGAGGTTTAGGATTCTTTCCAAGCTTTCGAAAACTTTTTGCCGTTATAAACTTGGTATGCACAAATCCTTTGAGGGTATTGCTGAAAATCATAAAAAAGGTATTGCTGAAAATCATAAAAAATATTTTTCCAGAGATCAGATTGATTTTTCAAAGGATTCAAAAGATCATATTGATTTTGCGAGAGATTCTAGAGAGCATATTGATCCGGATGAGGATTTTCAAAATCCAACTGATCTTGACCCTGATAGAGATTCTTCTGCAGGTTTTTCCAGAGATCAGATTGATTTTCCGAAGGATTCAAAAGATCATATTGATTTTGCGAGGGATTCTAGAGATCATATTGATCCGGATGAGGATTTTCAAAATCCAACTGATCTTGATCCTGATAGAGATTCTTCTGCAGATTTATTGGGCCGAAGAGACTCAAAAGATCTTATTCATCATATTTATTTTGCGAAGGATTCTAGAGATCATATTGATCCGGATTCTAGAGATCATATGGATCCGGATGAGGATTTTCAAAATCCAACTGACCTTGATCCTGATAGAGATTCTTCTGCAGATTCTTCCAGAGATCAGATTGATTTTCCGAAGGATTCAAAAGATCATATTGATTGGGATGAGGATTGCCGACCCCGAACTGCTCTGGATCCGGATAAGGATTCTTCTGGAGATTTATTGGGTCGAAGGGGTGGTAATGAAAATGAAGAGGGGGATGGATACTGTCAAAATCCAACTGGTCATGACCCTGATAAAGATTCTTCTGGAGATTCAGCACGCCCAATGGATGGTATTAACGTATATAAAGAGGAGGAAGACCCTCTTGCTTATATTTTTACGGATTCGGAGGATGTTACGTATCCTGTCAAGAAAGATATTTCCGAAAAAGAAAAGGAAGGCTGGAAAAGGGAAGAAGAGTCCGCAGCTTCTAGTGATTCTTCTGGATTGGAAGGGAGATATTATCGGGACCATATGGATTTATCCCCCAAAGAGACCGGGTTAGAAGAAATTTCGGAAAAAGATAAGGAAGGTTCGAAAAAGGAAGAAGAGTCCAAGGAAGAAGAGTCCGCAGAATCTAATGATTTAGAATCCGAATCTGAATTCGAGCGGAGAGATGGTTCGAAAAAGGAAGAAGAGTCCAAGGAAGAAGAGTCCAAGGAAGAAGAGTCCAAGGAAGAAGAGTCCAAGGAAGAAGAGTCCAAGGAAGAAGAGTCCAAGGAAGAAGAGTCCAAGGAAGAAGAGTCCAAGGAAGAAGAGTCCAAGGAAGAAGAGTCCAAGGAATCTAGTGATTTTGAATCCGAATTTGAATTCGATTGGGACGAGTTTATAGAGGCTATTAATAGAAAAGTTAGTGATTATGAATCCGGATTTGGATTCGATTGGAGATATGGTTCGAAAAAGGAAGAAGAGTCCAAGGAAGAAGAGTCCAAGGAAGAAGAGTCCAAGGAAGAAGAGTCCAAGGAAGAAGAGTCCAAGGAAGAAGAGTCCAAGGAAGAAGAGTCCAAGGAAGAAGAGTCCAAGGAAGAAGAGTCCAAGGAAGAAGAGTTCGCAGAATCTGATTATTTTGAGCCCGAAGATGATGAAGAAGAGTTCGCAGAATCTGATTATTTTGAGCCCGAAGATGATGAAGAAGAGGATATAAATTATATAGATTATTATGATTCTTACCAAGACGAGACCGGGTTACCTGAAGCTATTCAAACAGGTATAGGTGAACTAAACGGTATTCCTTTAGCAATTGGTGTTATGGATTTTGGGTTTATAGGGGGTTCTATGGGAGCCGTAGTAGGTGAAAAAATCACCCGGTTGATTGAATATGCTACCAAAAATTCACTACCCCTTATTATAGTATGTGCTTCTGGAGGGGCACGGATGCAAGAAGGCATCGTGAGCTTAATGCAAATGGCTAAAATATCTTCTGCCTTGTACGACTATCACTATAAACCGGTCGAAAAAAAATTATTATATATATCAATTCTTGCATCGCCCACTAGTGGTGGTGTGACAGCCAGTTTTGGTATGTTGGGGGATATTATTATTGCCGAACCAGACGCCGAAATTGCGTTTGCGGGTAAAAGAGTAATTGAGGAAGTTTTGAAGGAGGAAGTACCCGAAGGTGCACAAACAACCGAAAATTTATTCGAAAAGGGTTTATTCGATCCAGTCTTACCACGTAATCTTTTAAAGAGCGCTCTAAGTGAGTTACTTGAGCTGCACGGTTTTTTTCCTTTGAATAAAACCCAAGCCAAGCATTAGGGTCAATTATTTGTGTCAATTCAATCAAAGTATTTGGTTTATCGGAATCAAAGTAAAAACTAGAAGGATGGAAGTTTTTAGCTGGCGACGCCCTATTTGTAGAATATAAAAAATAAAAAAATATAATGAATATAGAATAAATATTCATTATATTTCCGATTACTAATCAGGAAACCCCTATCAATAAGAAGGAAAAAAAAGAAGGACTTCTTACCTTTTTTTTTCCTTCTGCGAAATTTGTCAAATAAAAAAAATTTCATGTTCCCTTTTTCCATTTTGACATATGTATATAATTCATAAATCACTTTTTTCCTCTTTCGGGATTTTCCGGGAATCCCCTTTTTCCTTATTTAAAATCCCTCTATTTTTTTTATTGAATTAGTAGAAGCAAAAGAAAGAAGAAAAAATGAAGAATAATAAAGTCGATTATCATATATTATATGTGGAAAGGTTATTTTTTTAGTTCTACATTCCTTGCACTTATTATATATACTCTACTTACTTCTACTTCTATAGATATAGAATTCGAATTCGAATTAATTTATTAATATAATAACATAATAACAAAAAAAAAATATAACAAACAGGTACAATATAGTAAATCGAGGTACCCATTCTATGACAACTATCAACTTTCCCTCTATTTTTGTGCCCCTAGTAGGCCTAGTATTTCCGGCAATTGCAATGGCTTCTTTATTCCTTCATGTTCAAAAAAACAAGATTGTTTAGATCCTGTGGGCCAAATCTAATTTTTCAAGACTTAGACTTGAATCATAAAACAGATATCTATTTAGCAGAATGGTCTACCACGTGATTTCTTCCGAACATAAACGAAGGAGCCCTTATGCATGTGCATGCGGAAACATGACATTAGGGGTAGATTTATTATTTTTGATCTAACTAGTTAAAAGTAAAGATTCACATCAGAATGGTACTAGTTGATGAGAGTTACATCGGAAATAAAAAGAATAAGGAAAGTCAAATTCATTTGGGATATTCTTTCAATTCAAATAAAATGCAACCCGATCTACTATGAATTGGCGATCAGAACGTATATGGATAGAGCTTATAACGGGATCTAGAAAAATAAGTAATTTCTGCTGGGCATTTATCCTTTTTTTAGGTTCATTAGGATTCTTATTAGTTGGAATTTCCAGCTATCTTGGTAGGAATTTGATATCTTTATTCCCCCCCCAGCAAGTTATTTTTTTTCCACAAGGGATCGTGATGTCTTTCTATGGGGTCGCAGGCCTCTTTATTAGCTCCTATTTGTGGTGTACAATTTCTTGGAATGTAGGTAGTGGTTATGATCGATTCGATAGAAAAGAAGGAATAGTATGTATTTTTCGTTGGGGATTTCCTGGAAAAAATCGTCGCATCTTCCTCCGATTTCTTATAAAAGATATTCAGTCCATTAGAATAGAACTTAAAGAGGGTATTTATACTCGTCGTGTCCTTTATCTGGAAATCAGAGGTCAGGGGGCCATTCCCTTGACCCGTACTGATGAGAATTTTACTCCACGAGAAATTGAACAAAAAGCTGCTGAATTGGCCTATTTCCTGCGTGTACCAATTGAATGAAGTATTTTGAAATGAATGCTTTCTTTCTCAGCTCGGAATAAAATAAAAAATCTACAATCCTTTTTTATATGGCGTACCCTAAGTAAGGTAAATAACGGAAATTAAATCAGAACACCCATTCGGGTCAAAACAGACGTATACGGGTATACATAAAAACCAAAAGGAGAATTTTTTTTTGTTTACAAATTTGTCTGCAAAAAGGGGTTTTTTATTCGTATGGAAATCGACTCAACTCAATTCTCAATTCAATTCAGTAACAGTAATAAAAAAAAAGTAAAAAATAGAAATAATAATGGACTCATTCCATATATCAAATCGAAATAAATAACTTTCTTTAGGCCCAGTAGTTAGAATTGATAGGTTAGATACAATACAAAAAAATCCTGTATTTTTCTTATATTATTTAGCAATCTTTCGTTTTATTTTTATTCTTTCTTTTGTTCTCTTTAATGATCAAACAATTGGCTTTCTTATAATTATAACGAGAATTTTATTATTCGAATTTTGTTTTGTTTTGCTACCCATTTTTGATCATCACATTCAGACCCTCAATTCGTTATTTTGTGCTAGGGGTAACTTGTGAAATTTTTCCAAAGATTTGATTGATATTATTGATATTTTGGTAGTCAAGTAAGTTCTCTCGTCTTGAAATCAAAATAATATTCATTAATTGAAGTGGATGTCCCACGTATTCATTAAAAGGAAGGAATTGCTTCGAATTGGATGGACCAATTGCAATATCTGGAAACACTATTTTTTTGTTTATTCATTCGAATTCAGAGTGGATTCTTTATTCTAAATTTTGTGTTTTTTCAAGATTCAAGGACTAATTAACAAATTAGAACAAAAAAAACAGAAAATAGACTCATGGATTCGATACTTTGTAATAGAATAATAGAACTCATGTTTCATAGAAATACTAGGTCGCATAGAGTCGACGAGCGCGACGGGTTCGTTAACAATTTATAGATGAAAAAAAATGGAAAAAAAGAGAGCATTTATTCCCTTTCTATATCTTGTATCTATAGTATTTTTACCCTGGTGGATCTCTCTATCATTTCAAAAAAGTCTGGAATCTTGGGTTACTAATTGGTGGAATATTAATCAATCTGAAACTTTTTTGAATGATATTCAAGAAAGGGGTCTTCTAGAAAAATTCATCGAATTAGAGGAGCTCCTTTTGTTGGACGAAATGATAAAGGAATACCCGGAAACATATCTACAAAAGCTTCGTATAGGAATCCACAATGAAATGATTCAATTGATCAAGATGCACAATGAGGATTGTATCCATATGATTTTGCACTTCTCGACAAATATAATCTGTTTCCTTATTCTAAGTGGGTATTCTATTCTGGGAAATAAAGAACTTATTCTTCTTAACTCTTGGGTTCAGGAATTCCTATATAACTTAAGCGACACAATAAAAGCTTTTTCTATTCTTTTATTAACCGATTTATGTATCGGATTTCATTCACCCCACGGTTGGGAACTAATGATTGGCTCTATCTACAAAGATTTTGGATTTGCGCATAACGATCAAATTATATCTGGTCTTGTTTCCACTTTTCCAGTCATTCTAGATACAATTTTAAAATATGGCATTTTCCGTTATTTAAATCGTGTATCCCCATCGCTTGTAGTGATTTATCATTCAATGAATGATTGAAAAGAAAAACGATATACGGATATTAATCCAATTAGAATTTAGAATTATAATGTTTCTTACTTCGTACATAATCAAAGCATTCAAAATCGTACTTACTCCTTCTATTTCTACCCACCCAAGGCGGGGAGTTTATCCCACATTCCAGTAATATTATTTCAGTAAATTCAGTTCAGTAAGGTAAATAGCAGAATCGTGGATAGGGAACTATACTAGCAACCTACCCAATTTATTGTAGAAATTGTCGGGATCAACGATTGATTGGACCATGCAAACTAGAAATACTTTTTCTTGGATAAAAGAACAGATTACTCGATCCATTTCCATATCGGTCATGATATATATAATAACTCGGTCATCCATTTCAAATGCGTATCCCATTTTTGCACAGCAAGGTTATGAAAATCCACGAGAAGCAACTGGGCGTATTGTATGCGCCAATTGCCATTTAGCTAATAAGCCCGTGGATATTGAGGTTCCACAAGCGGTTCTTCCTGATACTGTATTTGAAGCCGTTGTTCGAATTCCTTATGATACGCAACTAAAACAGGTTCTTGCTAACGGCAAAAAGGGGGGTTTGAATGTGGGGGCTGTTCTTATTTTACCTGAGGGATTTGAGTTAGCCCCGCCCGATCGTATTTCTCCCGAGATGAAAGAAAAGATAGGCAATCTTTCTTTTCAGAGCTATCGCCCCAATAAAAAAAATATTATTGTGATAGGTCCTGTTCCCGGGCAAAAATATAGTGAAATCACCTTTCCGATTCTTTCCCCGGACCCTACTACTAAGAAAGATGTTCACTTCTTAAAATATCCGATATATGTAGGTGGTAACAGGGGGAGGGGCCAGATTTATCCTGACGGAAGCAAGAGTAATAATACAGTTTATAATGCTACAGCAGCCGGTATAGTAAAGAAAATTTTTCGAAAAGAAAAGGGTGGATACGAAATAACCATAGTGGGTGCCTCGGATGGACGTGAAGTGGTTGATGTTATCCCTCCAGGACCAGAACTTCTTGTTTCAGAGGGTGAATCTATCAAACTTGATCAACCATTAACAAGTAATCCTAATGTGGGTGGATTTGGTCAAGGAGATGCAGAAATAGTACTTCAAGACCCATTGCGCGTACAAGGTCTTTTGTTCTTCTTTGCATCTGTTATTTTGGCACAAATCTTTTTAGTTCTTAAAAAGAAACAGTTCGAGAAGGTTCAATTGTCCGAAATGAATTTCTAGATTCGTGGATTTATCAACATCAAGTTCGTAACAAGAACAAAATTTTTGTTGATAATTCTTTGACAGTTTTGGATGATCAAGAAATAAAAAAATTATAAGAAGGCTCTTGTTTTGTTTATACTATTTTTCTACATCTACGAGAAGTCTGGAATTACTTGTACTACATTCTTAGTTAGAATATATCTATTGCAAAGAGGGCTATTTGACTTTTTTTTACTTTTTTTTTCGATCGAAATTGGGATGATGTCACTATTATCAAATATCATATGATACCTCAATTTCATAGAGTGTATCAAAAGTTTTCTATTCGATTCTAGAATAAAATTCGACTAGATACTAGACTAGACTAGACTAAGCGGGGAATATAACGAAAAGAGACGATAAATGAGGGGAACAAACGATTCTAGGGGGGGGTTCGTTGCCTTCCCGGTCTTCGACACACGACAAGGAATTGTACACATACTTGCTTGTCGTGTGCCGAAATAGTAATGAGTCTGGATTCCCTTCGTCAAAGACTTAGTCGGAATTTCATTTTTTTCGAGATTTCATTTTTGTTTTTTTTTTTTTTTTTTTAGATTTAGATTGATTATTTTATTATATTATTATTACGCATATAATTATAATATACCTTATTTTATAATATACTACTTTAACTTTAATAATATAATATAATATAATATACTACTTTAATAATATACTTTACTTACTATAGTAGTGGACAAACTGAAAAAAAAAAGATAGAGGAAAATTGATTGAA